TGACACAATGTGTTTTATATACACTGTATTGCATTCTGTTTGTATTCGTAATAACTTTTCTTTTATTTAACTAGAGGTTAACGTAAATGAACCATAACTATGTAGCCCAATTCCTAATAGATTGACCCCAAAATAGCATATCCAAATTATAAGAAAGCCTAGAGTCGCCACAATTGCGGAATTTGTCCCCTGCAAATTTTTATTTGTTCGAGTATGCAAATAAATTGCGAATACGATCCAAGTAATAAAAGCCCAAGTTTCCTTTGGATCCCAACTCCAATATGATCCCCATGCTTCATTAGCCCATACTGCTCCTGAAAGAATCCCTATGGTTAAAAAGATAAATCCTAGGCTAATCACACGATAACTCCAATAATCTAATTGTTGAATCAATTGGGCCTTGTAATAATTCTTAGCATAAAAAAAAGAAGTTTTTTTAAAAATATTATTTCTTTCATTATTGTATTGGATTTCACCAAATGAAAAAGATTCATTTAATTTTAATAAATTATTACTTTTAGAACTATAAAAAATCTTTCTAAATGTAATGACTAGAAGTGCTACTGATAATAATGATCCACAAAGAAGAGCCGCATAGCTCAATATCATCATACTTACGTGCATTATTAACCACTCCGATTGTAGAGCGGGTATTAATATTGTGGGTTTATGTATTTCATTTAAAAGACCCGACGTAGCAAAGCCTTGGGTAAAAATAGTACTTGAGGCAGTTATTGTGGTTAAATAATTTTTTCGTTTTTTTAATTTTAAATAGGGCACTATATGAATAAGGGAGAAACTCCATGAAAGAAAAATTAATGATTCATATAAATCACTTAGTGGGAAATGGCCCGAATAAATCCAACGAGTGATTAATAATCCTGTTAGACATAAAAAAGTAGCTAGCATCCCCTTTTCTGACGAATCATTTGGTTTTATGATTTCATTGCCCAATAAGGTTATCAAATGAATTGTAATCACAATTGAAACAATAGAAAAGGAAATATGAGTTAATATATGCTCTAAAGTTGAAAATATCATAAAAAAGAAAAAAGGTGGGGATCCCCCATATTAATATTAATTATTGGGAATTTAATTTATTTTTATTATAGGATCTATTATTATAGGATCTATTGGATCTCGTTTAGAAGATGGCATGCCGCCACTCGGACTCGAACCGAGATGCTCTAGCACTGCTTCCTAAGAGCAGCGTGTCTACCGATTTCACCATAGCGGCTTGCTCGAATTCATAATAGCCTATTTATATTCAATAGTCGAGATTGAACAAGTCAATTCAATCAAATATGTTTTTTTAGTAAAAATTAAATTGATAAAAAAAATGAGTTCAAAAGTCAATTTGAAGATTTGAAGATTCATTGGTTTCATTTATTTTTCTTTAAGTGTCCATTTATCTTAGGGCTTTTTACGTAGTTTATGCGATTCTAAAATCGAACTCTTGCAGCTATAGAAATCTCTCGCTAGAATAAAAAAACTTTTTTCATTTTTTACGCTTATTGTCATGTCATTATTTCTGGTTTATCTGATTTCAAAATCATCAATTTGAAACAAAAAAGAAATTTTCTCAATGAATCTAAAACTATTTTGTATTTGGAGTACTGCAAATTGACACTTGTACATAATATAATAATATCTCAACAATCAAGTTCTTTTATTGATGATCTGACAATTGGAAATATATGGTAAATCCATTACATATGCTAAATGCAATAAATTAAGAAGTTAGTTTTTAACATGGAATCCATTAGTTTCAACAATCTGCCCTTCCCGAAAAAGATAAAAATTTTTATTTATTGGAATTGTAAAGGTCGATGGGGAAAAAAGACTCCCCACCACCAAAATATGAGTGAAAACATACAAAAAAAATAAAAAATTGTATTTATTTTTTTATTTAGATTTTTAGATTTAGAATTCAGAAATATAGAAGAATTATTCTTTTAGACATAACATTAAGATTCTATTCTATTTCATATTAATATAATATTAATATGAACTTTGAATCAAATTTGGATTATTCCAATATTTTAGGACTTATTTGTTTGTCGTACAAAAAAACTTTTTGAATTCCCGGTAGAAAGAGATTTCCCTAATGACAAAGCTTTTAACGACGCCCAATAGCCTTTCATTTTCCAAATATTTTTACGAATACGCTTTTTTGATATCGAAGTACGTTTTTTTGGAACTGCCATTTAAAAATGAAGAAGTTACTCATTGTTATAGTTGGATGTGAAAGACATCTATTGTTCTATTATTATTCTTATTCATTATCTATTTTTTCTCTAAATAATATAATATTCTCTTCATAAAAAAGAAATATAGATATGTCAAAGATCCATGAAAACTGGATCAAAAATGACTCGAAATAACAAAATATGCCGTAAAACCAAAAATTAATTTTTGGTTGGGAACTATTGGTTCGCGTTGTTTATCTCTCAAAGTTATATCTTTAGAATCTGCATGTCATCAAAATCAAATCAAACTTAATAAAATAAAAAAAGAATCTAAAAGACCTTTATTTTCGGCATTCTATACTTGATTTACATGTAATAAAATACCAGGATTGTACTTTTGACTGATTGTACTTTTGACTAATAAATTGATAGTCAAACTAGAAAAAAATACAACTAAATTTAATTTTCAAATTCGAATGAGACTAGTAATAATAATAAATCTGTTAAAAGATACGTGGTTTGATAAAAAAGGATCTCAGTCATTTTTGATCCTTTCTTGCTAAAAAGTTCATTTTAGTTCCATATTTTTCTAAACTTTACTAATAAATTGTTTTGATTGAAATGGAAAACAATCAATCCCATAATGAATTAGTTAATTAATTGAAAATTAGTTAATGAATTGAAATAAACTAACTAAAATCAAGAGTTTTTTTCATTAGACCGATGACCTTAGTTAATCTTATAATTTGTATCCGCGTCAAGTACTCTTTTTAGGCTAAATTTTTATCCTTGTTCTATGAATATAAATTTTGATTACGATTACGATAAATTATTATATTTTTATTTTCCTATTATAAGTGTTCGTTTTTTTATATGTCACTTGGTCATATCATTTGACCGATTGTAACTTCTTTTTTGAATATTTGAACGGTTTTGAAAAGACTCAGAATAATTAATATTAATATATAAACTTCTTAAATCATTTAGTGCATATCTTGATTTTTTATTGACTTTTTCGAAAGGTAAGATCCGGTGAATCGGAAACAATTAATTAAGAATAAAAAACTTTTTTTATGGAACAGACATATCAATATGCGTGGATAATACCTTTTCTTCCACTTCCAGTTCCTATGTTAATAGGGTTGGGACTTCTTCTTTTTCCGACGGCAACAAAAAGTCTTCGCCGTATGTGGGCTTTTCAGAGCGTTTTGTTGTTAAGTATAGTCATGATTTTTTCGATGAATCTTTCTATTCAGCAAATAAATAGTAGTTCTGTCTATCAATATGTATGGTCTTGGATTATTAATAATGATTTTTCGTTAGAATTCGGATACTTGATCGATCCACTTACTTCTATTATGTCAATACTAATCACTACTGTTGGAATTTTGGTTCTTATTTATAGTGATAATTATATGTCTCATGATCACGGGTATTTGAGATTTTTTGCTTATATGAGTTTTTTCAGTACTTCTATGTTGGGATTAGTTACTAGTTCAAATTTGATACAAATTTATATTTTTTGGGAATTAGTTGGAATGTGTTCGTATCTATTAATAGGATTTTGGTTCACACGACCTGTTGCAGCAAAGGCTTGTCAAAAAGCCTTTGTAACTAATCGTGTTGGCGATTTTGGTTTATTATTAGGCATTTTAGGGTTTTATTGGGTAACGGGGAGTTTCGAATTTCGTGATTTATTCCAAATATTCAATAACTTGATTTCTAATAATGAGGTCGATTTTTTATTTGTTACTTTGTGCGCTGTTCTTTTATTTGCCGGTGCGATTGCTAAATCTGCACAATTTCCTCTTCATGTATGGTTACCTGATGCGATGGAAGGGCCGACTCCTATTTCGGCCCTTATACATGCTGCTACGATGGTAGCAGCGGGCATTTTTCTTGTAGCCCGACTTATGCCTCTTTTCATAGTCATACCCCCCATAATGAATTTTATCTCTTTGATAGGGATAATAACAGTTTTTTTAGGAGCTACTTTAGCTCTTGCTCAAAAAGATATTAAGAGGGGTTTAGCCTATTCCACAATGTCTCAATTGGGTTATATGATGTTAGCTTTAGGTATGGGGTCTTATCGCAGTGCTTTATTTCATTTGATTACTCATGCTTATTCTAAAGCATTATTGTTCTTAGGATCGGGATCCGTTATTCATTCAATGGAAACTCTTGTTGGGTATTGTCCAAAAAAAAGTCAGAATATGGTGCTTATGGGAGGTTTAACAAAACATGTACCAATTACAAAAAATTCTTTTTTTTTAGGTACACTTTCTCTTTGCGGTATTCCACCCCTTGCTTGTTTTTGGTCCAAAGATGAAATTCTTAATGATAGTTGGTTGTATTCACCTATTTTTGCAATAATAGCTTGGTCTACGGCGGGATTAACGGCATTTTATATGTGTCGGATTTATTTACTTACTTTTGAAGGACATTTAAACGTTCATTTTCAAAATTACAGTGGAAAAAGGAACACCCCCTTATATTCAATATCGCTATGGGGTAAAGAAGGTTCAAAAATAAGTAACAAAAACTTTCGTTTGGTAACTTTATTAAAAATGAATAAGAATGGACGTCCTTCTTTTTTTTCAAATAGAGTATATAAAATGGATGAGAATGTAAGAAATATGACCCCACCCTTTCTTTCTATTCCGAATTTTGGCAATATCAAGACTTCTTTGTATCCTTATGAATCGGATAATACGATGTTATTCCCAATACTTATATTAATTATATTTACTTTGTTCGTTGGATTCTTAGGAATTCCTTTAAATCAAGACGTGGATATATTAACAAAATGGT